TAACGCAAATAGACGCGTCACGAGTTCCGTACAAATTGCTTCTTAATACAATTTCTTTCAAATTCATTAAAATTTCATGTACTGATTCTTGAATACCTGCTCGAGTAGAAAATTCGTGTGCTATGTTCTCGGATTTTGCGCGTGTGATACATGTTCCTTCGATTTCTCCAAGTAAAGCTCTTCGCATCGCAATACCTATTGTGTCGGCTTGACCCTTCATTAGTGGAGACAGAATAAAGCGTCCATAATAAAGCCGCTTACTATTGTTTGTTGATTCAATACACTTCCACTGCAGTGTCCGAGTAGATATTCTTACTTTCTCTCGAACCATAATATTCTTTTTGATCAAATCATTTAATTATTTATTTCTCTTGAAATCTTTTCAATCTTTATTTTTACACACGTCTTTTTTTAGGGGGTCTGCATCCATTATGTGGCATAGGGGTTACATCTCGAACAAAACTTAATAGTATCCCACTTCTGCGAATAGCTCTTAATGCCGCATCTCTTCCGAGACCAGGACCTTTTATCATGACTTCTGCTCGTTGCATACCTTGATCCACTACCGTCCGAATAGCATTTCCTGCTGCAGTTTGAGCAGCAAATGGCGTCCCCCTTCTCGTGCCCCTGAATCCGCAAGTTCCGGCGGAAGACCAAGAGATCACCCGCCCCCGTACATCTGTAACAGTCACAATAGTATTGTTGAAACTTGCTTGTACATGAATAACTCCTTTTGGTATTTTACGTGCATTCTTACGTGAACCAATACGTCCATTCCTGCGCGAACCAATTCTTGGTAAAAGTTTTGCCATATTTTATCATTTCATAAATCTAAGTTGGAGGTCTATGGATATATCCATTTTATGTCAAAATAGATCTCTTATTTGATTTGGATATCGGGTCCTTTAGAAAGTCCCCTTTTCCCCTTTAGAAGAATTATCCTTGTCTTTGTTTATGTCTCGGGTTGGGGCAAATTACTATAATTCTACCCCGTCTCCGTATCAGTCGACATCTCTCACAAATTTTACGAACAGAGGCCCTTATTTTCATATTTGTCATTCCTTAATTTTGAATATACATACTTTTTTGAAGATTTGAAGAAAACGAGTTTCTTCAAATTGTAAAATCTTGAATTCTATCACTATGAAATGGAAATGAAAGGGATGTTGAAGTTGAAAAAACTATCTAATCATTCGAATCTTTGTTATGTAGGGTATAAATTTGATGTCCTCTAGTTAAATCATAATGACTTACTTCGATTTTGACTCTATTCCCGGGTAGTATACGTATAAAACAAAGCTGTGTCGGATCCTTTCTGAAAGATAACCTAAACCCAGATTTTCATTTTCTAAATCTAAATGAATTCGTAGAAAGTTATTCAGTAATTAAACCTTCCTGAATCCATTTTTGTTGTTCTTTCATTTCATTCCGTCAAAAATCCTCTTGAAGTATCAACTAACTATAAGGAAGATGGAGGGGAATGATATTAGAAACCCTTCTTTCTTTCTTTTTTTTTTTTTCACAAAAAGAGAAGTCTTGGACATCGGAAAGATTACCATATATAACACAAGATTTCTCCACCGATTCTTTCTAGTCGAGCCTCTCGGTCTGTCATTATACCCCGAGAAGTAGAAAGAATTACAATCCCTATTCCGCCTAAAATTCTAGGAATTTTTTGATAGTTAGAATAGATTCGTAGACCGGGTCTACTGATCCGTTTTAAATTGAAACTAGTTCTGTATGGTCCTTTCCTATTCCTTCTATGTCGTAGGGTTAAAACGAAAAAACTTTTCTTTCCTTCCTGGTGTTTCCTCACATTTTCAATAAAACCCTCTCTTAAAAGTATTTTACTAATGTTTTCGTTGATGTTAGTAGATGCTATCCGAAGGTTTCCTTTTCTATCCATGTTAGCATTTCGTATAGATGTTATTATGTCAGCAATAGTGTCTCTACCCATGATAAACTACAATTTTTCTTGTCCCCTAATTTTGATATAATCAACATACTCTTTTTTATTTTATTCTAAGTTATAAGTATAAGGTGTATGCGTGAAACACAATCTACTAAATGAATTTGAATTGAATCTACTTCCCTTTCTAATCTTACATATTCTAATCTTAAATGTTATATCTTATCTTACTTATCTTATTTTATCTTATAATACTTCAGGTGCTAATGAAACTATTTTAGTGAAATTTAACTGTCTCAATTCCCGGGCGATTGCGCCAAAAATTCGAGTTCCCTTTGGATTTCCTTCTTGATCAATGACAACTGCTGCATTGTCATCATATCGTATTATCATACCGTTGTCCCGTTTGAGTTCTTTACAAGTACGTACAATTACAGCCCTGATCACTTCGGATCTTTCTAGAGGGGAGTTTGGTACTGCTTCTTTGATCACAGCAACTATAACGTCACCAATATGAGCATATCGGCGATTACTAGTCCCTATGATTCGAATACACATTAATTCTCGGGCCCCGCTGTTATCTGCTACATTTAAATGGGTCTGAGATTGGATCATATCATTTTTTAACCTGTTATTTCAATGCAAAGGAAAAAAAAAAAAGAAATATTCTCTGTCCAAAAAAAAAAAGAAACTTGCGATTTTTTTTCATCCCAAAGGCCTTTTTTCCTTCGGTTCCACATTTTTATCCCAAAATAATGAATTGAGTTCGTATAGGCATTTTGGACGCGGCTATTGAAATAGCTTTTCTGGCTATATTTTCTGATACTCCGCCCATTTCATAAAGGATTCTACCTGGTTTGACGACAGCTACCCAATATTCGGGAGATCCTTTCCCCGAACCCATACGGGTTTCCGTAGGTCTTAGGGTAACCGGTTTGTCGGGAAATATACGTACCCATATTTTTCCACCGCGGCGTACATTTCGTGTTATTGCACGACGCCCTGCTTCTATTTGTCTAGATGTAATCCAAGCGGGTTCAAGGGCCTGAAGAGCATATCTACCGAAACAAATACGATTACCTCGATAAGATATTCCTTTCATTCTTCCTCTATGTTGTTTACGGAATCTGGTTCTTTTGGGGTTATAGTTGATGCTTGTTTCTCAATTCATCTCTACTACAGAACTGGACATGAGAGTTTCTTCTCATCCAGCTCCTCGCGAATCAAATGATTAAAAAAATTATATACATGTAGTTAATGAATAATATATTGAATCCTTAAACTCTTTACTTTAAGATTTTAGCTAAAGCTAATCTATTTATTAGAAATTTGTATTCTATATATAAATAGAATTTTATGTGTTTCTATTTTTCGATAATGTCGTTTTTTTTTTTTTGTTTTGTTATAACGAATCTTTACTTTTTTTTTTATAATTAGGATATCAAATCGTTTACAATTTCTAAATCCAATAAGAACATAAAAACTCTCGCGGGCGAATATTTACCCTTTCCATGTTTCCTTGATTTCTAGGGTTAATTCATGACCCCTCAGAATAAATTGATTATCCCCTGGTTTGTTTCGCCATCCCGTCCAATGAATCATTAAGATTCGTTTTCATTTTCAATAGAATCTTGTGTATTCACAGGTTCCGTCGTCCCCATCGCTTCTCAATTAATGGTTAGGTCTTAATTCTCCAATGGGGCCTCTAATGCAATTTGCTTTTGAGTCAATCTTATCAGTCTTTGTTGACTCGAGGCTCTTGATTTTTTTGTTCTATGAATAGATTAATGAAATTCTAGATCAATCGGCATTAATGCTTTATTACATTGGTTTTTATGAGATGACTTGTAGACCTTACAAATTGGAATCGTATATCATTGCTATTCTTTTTCTCTCTTTCTCTCATCCTTCCATATTATCCGCATAATTTTCTATTTTGTTTTACAACTCTTTTGTTTATGCAAAAAGAATTTCAATTGCTACAATGATATGCTCAATCTATCATATTTTGTCTTGACTGCTTTTTTTTTTTTGTTTTGGACCGGATAATGCGAAGCGATGAATTGTTTATTAGTTCTCTATTTATTAGTTCATAGTATAGTATGGGTTAGTCCTTTTTTTTAATCCTGACCCTAAAAAACCAACGAGTCGCACACTAAGCATAGCAATTCTATCAAATACTAAATCCAATTTTTTTTTTTTTATTTTATTCAACCCTATAGAATTGCTCTTTTATTTTAATTGAACAAAAAAAAAATGAAAAAGTTTGTCATTTTTTGTTCTATCAATGGATCGAATGGAAAGGCAAGTCAAGTAGTGGTTTACTATTCCTCGTTTACAAATATCCAAATTTTTATGCCTAATAGCCCATAAAGAGTTTTAACTGTATAGGAACAATAATCAATTTTCGCTCGAATGGTTTGTAGAGGAACCCTGCCCTCTCTAATCCATTCGGCGCGTGCAATTTCTTTTCCGTCAAGACGTCCTGCAATTTGTACTTGAATTCCTTTTGTATCAGTTTGTTCAGTTAATTCAATAGCCTTTTTCATTGCTTTTCGAAATGAAACTCTATTCTTTAATTGTCCGGCTATGAATTCCGCAAGAATATTAGGGTGCCCATAAGGGTTTGCAATTCTTGTAATAGAAATGTTTAGTTTTTGGTTCACACAATTCAGTTCTTTTTGTATATTCATCTGTAATTCTTCGATTCTTTTCGATTTACCCTCTATTAATAATTTTTGGAATCCCATATATATTATTACTTGAATAACATCGATTCTTTTTTGAATCTCTATACGTGCAATTCCCTCAAGGCCAGAAGATATTTTCACATTTTTTTGTACATAATTCTTGATACAGTTTCTTATTTTTTGATCTTCTTGGAGACCCTCAGAATAATTTTTTGGTTGTGCAAACCAAACAGAATGATGACCTTGGGTTGTACCAAGTCTGAAACCCAGTGGATTTATTTTTTGTCCCATAGTTCCTCACTAATACTAATATACATATCATAAAATCGCATATTTTTTGTATCTTTCATATTCTTCATCGAAGGTTATATCTTGCAATACAATAGTTATATGACAAGTTG